ATTTTTTAAATGATTCATATCGTCAAGTGTACCCATTCCAAATTTCATTCCAATCAAATGATCCGCAGCTGCTAATATATCCCGCGGTAACAAAAATGTATTGTTATGAGGTATATCAAGATTCAGTCTCCGGTTCATATTTAATCGACCAATCCTTCCTAATTCACATCTTTGTTGAAAGAATTTCTTTTGTAATTCCTTACATAAAGATTCAGAAAATACTGGATCTCCGCCTACACAAGTAAATTGTTGATAAAACTCCAAAATGGCATTTTCCTTTGACCCAATTTTTTTTTTTTCCTTATCTTTCAGGAAAGATAAGAAAATTTCAGGGTAGCACGCATTCTCTAAAATTTCTCGTAGATTCAAACCCATAGCGGATGATAGAACTAGAATAGATATTTTCTGTTTCCTACTCACACGAGCCCATATCCTTGTTTTTCTATCAATCTCTAATTCTACGCGCCCTCCCCAATCTGATATTAGGGTGCCGGTATAGACCGAAATTCCGTTATGATCCAATTCCGACCGGTAATAGATACCGGGACTTTGCAATATTTGATTGATCACAATTCTGTATATTCCATTTATTAAAAAAGTTCCCAGGGAATTCATTAGAGGAATGTTTCCAATAAAAATTTTTTGTTCTTGCATATCCTTACCAGTTTTCCAAATTAATCCCGCGGATACATAGAATTCAGAAGAATATGTCAGTGATTCATATACAGCATCTCTTTCTTTTATCAATGGCTCTACTAATTGATATGTTTCTACAAATAATTGAAATTCAATTTCTTGATCTGTATCTTCAATTTTTGGAAACTTAGAAAGTTCTTCTGTTAAGCCCAGATCAATGAACCTACAAAATCCTTCAAATTGTATCTGATTAAATCCAGGTATTGTAGACATTCCCACATTTCCATCCCCGAGCATTTTGAATTTCCCCTTTCGTATTTATTTTTTCAATCCCATTATTGGATCGTTCCTTATTCAAATTATACGGATCGATCTAGCAATGATGAAATTTCTATTCTGTTTACAGAATCACATAAAATTTTCTCTAATGGAAAGGAATTGAGAAATTTCACTTACCTTAGACTTCTAATTTGTATAGAATCGCAAAACAAAAAGTGATTGAATTTATACCATTATTATGATATTCCATATTTCAATATTCCAATATGCTTGGATACCAATAAAATAAATGAATTCGGGAGTGAATCTTTTAGTGAATCTTTTGATGAGAGAAAGAACAAATAATACGAAATAATATAACTATAACAATATATAGAATACGATTGAAGTGCATAATATAAAAAAAATCTAAGAAGGCTTATTAAACATAAAACATATGGAGACATAACTATAGCTAGCTCATAACTTGAGCTATCTATATATGTCTCTCCTTTTACTGCAGTTCCACTTTGGACAGCGCATGTCATGCTCTATCAAAATTTCTATTCCACTTTCAAATTTTGATATAGGAATCATAGACAGATAGGATAGATATCTGTATAAACTTTGATATTCTTTATGTTCTAGGGTTTACATAGACTCATAATTGTTATTATAATTGAAACTGAGAAGAACTTTTTTTATTGAAAAAATCAATAAGGATTGGTTACGGATCCATTTTTCTTTTTTTCTTTTTTTATATCATATATCATTTAGGATTAGAAAAATGCAAGTTTAGATTCAAATCCAAGAGTCGTTCATGAATTCACAGTCAATAGTTAATGGTTCCACTTTGTCCTTAATTTTTGAAAAGTGTGTGTTTTGAGATACTATACAAAATGAATTGAAAAAAAAAAATAGATCCAATAAAAAAAAAAAAAAAGAAGAGTTTCGTCTATTTTGTGTTGCCTTGGCGGCATGGCCGAGTGGTAAGGCGGGGGACTGCAAATCCTTTTTCCCCAGTTCAAATCCGGGTGTCGCCTGATCAACAAAAGATGCAAAAAAAATATCTTATTCGCTTTTTTTTGCTGATATAACTTATCGAATTTGCTCCCAACGGAAGCAGGGGGAGGAAAGGGCTTCTTGATACTTCCAAAAGTATTGCTGGCTTTTTGGACTCCATTTTGGACTATTTTCGATTCTAGTATAAATCTTATAAGAATAAAAAAAAACGTCTTTAATTTAAATTTATTCAATTTGAATTTACTATTTTACTTTTAATAATAATTATTAATAAATTAATAATAATAATAATAATTAATAAATTCATTTTGAATTTGAATATTTAATAATTAATAAATTAATTGCATTTTTTTTCATCAATCTATTTTTATTGAGAATCTTTTTTTTGACTCTGTACCAACAATTCGATTATTATTAGAATAGTTAACAATAATGGAAAAATTCCTTCATATTCATAGAGATCGAGGACATAATTTACATGGATATAGTAAGTCTCGCTTGGGCTGCTTTAATGGTAGTCTTTACATTTTCTCTTTCACTCGTAGTATGGGGAAGAAGTGGACTTTAGGGGTATTACGAATTG